GCGGAAACACGTATGGGGTCGGGGAAAGGGTCTCCCGAATACTGGGTAGCTGTTGTTAAACCCGGTAGAATACTTTATGAAATGGGTGGAGTAGCAGAAAATATAGCTAGAAAGGCTATTTCAATAGCGGCATCAAAAATGCCTATACGAACTCAATTCGTTATTTCGTGATAAAAATGTATAATCACAAGAACGTAGTCTTGGAATAAAAAAGCAATTGCAGGTTTTTTTTTTTGACAAAAAATATTTCTTTTTTTCTTAGCCCCTTTTGTTTTGCATTGAAAGAACCGATAAAAAAATGATATGATTCAACCCCAGACCTATTTGAATGTAGCAGATAACAGCGGGGCCCGAGAATTGATGTGTATTCGAATACTAGGAGCTAGTAATCGCCGATATGCTCATATTGGTGATGTTATTGTTGCTGTGATCAAAGAAGCAGTCCCAAATATGCCTCTAAAAAGATCAGAAGTGATCAGAGCTGTAATTGTACGTACTTGTAAAGAACTTAAACGCGATAATGGTATGATAATACGATATGATGACAATGCTGCAGTTGTCATTGATCAAGAAGGAAATCCAAAAGGAACTCGCGTTTTTGGTGCGATCGCCCGAGAATTAAGAAAGTTAAATTTTACTAAAATAGTTTCATTAGCCCCTGAAGTATTATAAGATATCATCATCGTATAGAGTTATAGTAGAGTATTTTGAATGAAATAGGTTCATTAATAGATTGTGTCTCACGTATATACCTTTAATAATGTTAATTCATAACAAAAAAGATCATGTTTATTATATCAAAATTTTGAGGAACCAAAAATTTTAGTTCATTATGGGTAGGGACACTATTGCTGACATAATAACCTCTATACGAAATGCTGACATGCATAGAAAAGGAACGGTTAGAATATTATCTACTAGCATCACTGAAAGCATTGTAAAAATACTTTTACGAGAAGGTTTTATAGAAAACGTGAGAAAACATCGGGAAAACAACAAAGATTTTTTGGTTTTAACCCTACAACATAGAAGAAATAGGGGGGGGCCATCTAAAACCATTTTAAATTTAAAACGGATCAGTCGACCTGGTCTACGAATCTATTCTAACTACCAAAGAATTCCTAGAATTTTAGGTGGTATTGGGGTTGTAATTATTTCTACTTCTCGAGGTATAATGACAGACCGAGAAGCTAGATTAGAAGGAATCGGCGGAGAAATCTTGTGTTATATATGGTAATCCTTTTACTATTGAAATTAGATCCGAAATTTTCTATTTGTGAAAAAAAAAAGAGAAAGGGCGGGTTATCTAATATCACTCCTCCTCCATTAGTTGATACTTCAAGGGGGTTTTACCTCGAATGAAAGAACAAAAATGGGTTCATGAAGGTTTAATTACTGAATCACTTCCCAACGGTATGTTTCGGGTTCGTTTAGATAATGAAGATCTAATTCTAGGTTATGTTTCAGGAAGGATCCGACGTAGTTTTATACGGATACTACCAGGAGATAGAGTCAAAATTGAAGTAAGTCGTTATGATTCAACCCGAGGGCGTATAATTTATAGACTCCGCAATAAAGATTCGAACGATAACAAAGATTCGAACTCAAACGATTAGGCGGTTTAAGATTACTTTTATGGGGATACAATTCGAGATTTTAAATTAAATTTAAAGAAACTTATTTTCTTCCACGAAGTAGATTAGGAATTCAATTTAAGTTAAGGAATGACAAATATGAAAATTAGGGCCTCTGTTCGTAAAATTTGTGAAAAATGTCGACTGATCCGTAGGCGGGGACGAATTATCGTAATCTGTTCCAACCCACGACATAAACAAAGACAAGGATAATTTTTCTAAAAGGTACTCTCTAAAGGACCTCCAATGTACAAATAAAAATAAAAGATCTGTTTTAACATGAAATGGATATATCCATATATCTCTGACTCATATTTATGAGATTATAAAATATGGCAAAACCTATACCAAGAATTGGTTCACGTAGGAATGGGCGTGTTGGTTCACGTAAGAGTACACGTAGACTCCCAAAGGGAGTTATTCATGTTCAAGCAAGTTTCAACAATACCATTGTGACTGTTACAGATGTACGGGGTCGGGTGGTTTCTTGGTCCTCGGCCGGTACTTGTGGATTCAGGGGTACAAGAAGAGGGACACCATTTGCTGCTCAAACAGCAGCAGGAAACGCTATTCGTACAGTAGTGGATCAAGGTATGCAACGAGCAGAAGTAATGATAAAAGGTCCTGGTCTCGGAAGAGATGCAGCATTACGGGCTATTCGCCGAAGTGGTATACTATTAAGTTTCGTACGAGATGTAACCCCTATGCCACATAATGGCTGTAGACCGCCGAAAAAAAGACGTGTGTAAAAATAAAGATTGAAGCGATTTCAAGAGAAATAAATGATTCAATGATCTCATCAAATAATATTACTATGGTTCGAGAGAAAGTAAGAGTATCTACTCGGACACTAGAGTGGAAGTGTG